GTATCGACCTTCTTGATAGAATTACCTATTAAAAATGAATTTTCTAGCATTTGACTCCGTACCACCAAAGAATTGAATCGCACACCGGAAAGATAGCCGAGAAAGTTGATAGAGTACTTGCCTAAGTGGTTTAGATGAACCCTTCCTGGTTGAGACGACACGTAAAAATGCCATTGCCATAAACGGGCAAGGTAATAGTTCCATTTATTCATCAGAAGAGGCGTATCCTTTGAAGCGAGAATGGATTTTCCTTGATATCTAACATAATGCATGAAAGGATTCTTGAACAACCATAAGATGTCCTGCAAATCTTTAGCAAAGACTTCAACAAGATGTTCGCCTTTTCCATAGAAATACATTCGCTCAACGAGGACTCGAGAGGATGTTGATCGTAAATGAGACGATTGGTTACAGAGAAAAAAGAGAATGGATTCATATTCATATACATGAGAATTATATAGAAACAATAACAATCTTGGATTCTTTTTTAAAAAAAGAAAAATAGAGTTCTTTGGAGTAATAAGAATATTCGTATTAAAATACTCGTGGAGAAAGAACCGTAATAAATATAAAGAAGAGGCATCCTTTACCCAGTATCGAAGGAGTTGAACCAAGATTTCGGGACAAACGGGGTGGGGTATTAGTACATCTAACACATAATTTAAATGTGACAATTTGTCCTCGAAAAATGGAAATATTGAATGAATGGATTGGAAATTATGAGATTTTTCAATTTCTTTACCTTCTAAAAAAGCTACCAACCATAGGGAAAATGGAATTTCCACCACGACAGCAAATCCCTCTGATATAATTTGAGAATACAACTTATTGTTGTGGCAAAAAATTTGATTTTTGTTAGACTCATTAGCAGCAATACTCAAATTAATCGGTTGATACATTCGAGTAATTAACCGTTTTACACTCAGTAAACTAGATTTATTGTCATAAGACACACTTTCCAATGAAATCATCGAACTATTTAAACCATGATCATGAGCAAGTGCATAAATAGATTCTCGAAAAAGCAGCGGGTATAGTAAGTCGTCTTGTTGAGATCTATCTAGTTCTAAATAGACTTGAAATTCCTTCATTTGAAATTAGATAAAAAAAAAGGAACAAGGGTAAGGGAGTTAGTATGCGATCAAACGATACATAGTGCGATACGGTGAAAACAAAGTATTGTAGTAAAAAAAGTCAATACCTCGAAAACGGGTCGACTCATCAACGGATTCTCTATCCTCTCATTTCTAGTTAATTTAATTGGTTTATGTTTGTTATACTATAACAAAGTGGTTAGAAACCCTTTATTTTTTCACTCCAATCGCTCTTTTGATTTTGGAAAAAAAGAACTATCTTTATCAATATACTGCTTCTTCTACACATTCATCTACAACCCATAATATGGATTCACAAATACTTAGGACTCATTAAATAAATCGATAATCCACTCATAGGAAAACCTTTCCCCACGTTAGGAACCAATATCTTTTTAACGTTTAATTAGGTCGGATAATCATTCAAATTAAGAAACGAAGCTCGTTACTTTTTGTTTCCCTATAATTGGAACCCTCGGGCTCTATCCATTTATTCACTCGACCCAACTTTGAATTCAATTTCTTTTGTTCCGCGCCAAGAATTCAAACTTGGTTTTGTATCGATTGAACAAGAATAACATATTATCAATATTATCCATTGATACGACATGCTGTTTTTTCCATTCATTCCTTTCAGGATCAGTCGTGGTCTTACAAACTCTCCCGAAGATTTGGACGAACCCTTTGCTTCATAGAAATGTGTAAAAGATGCTAGCCGTACTTAAAAGCCGAGTACTCTACCGTTGAGTTAGCAACCCAAAGAATTCAAGTGGGTAGATAGAATCGGAATAAAAAGAAATAAACGAAATGAAATTTCACAATCGAATCAAAATATTAAACTAGCAAGAACTCAAAAAAAATTCTAATTGATTCTGAACATAAAAAGAAAAAAAAAAACTATAGGACCGAGATAAATGGGTTCATTTCTCCACGACCGAATTATATTTGGTCAATACATTATTGTCAATATGACATTAAATATCAAGATTGAAAAAATACTAAAAAAAAATACAATGACGAAAGCAAAAAGAGTGAATTTTTTATTTATTAAATTAAAGTAAAGTAAAATAAAAATTTCATTTTATATATTAAAAAGATATAATAAATATAAAAATAGATAAAGAATATCTAAAGGATTAGATAAATAAAAAGCTTTCGGAATACTTTTTTAGATAAATATTTAAAAAAACCGAAAAGAAAGAGGTATGAATAGAACAAAAAAGGGAGGGGGGTAGTAAGATAGTCACGAAAAAAGTCTACAAAACTATATAAGACTCCCCCACACCCTCTTTTTTTGTTCTATTCCTTAATCGAATTTCGTTTGATTAAGACTAAGTTTTGTAAAAACCCCCGCTTTCTTTGAAATATCATGAACGGTTCTTGTAAGTTGGGCGCCCTTGTCAAGGAAATATAGAATAGCAGGAACATTTAAATGGGTTTGATTATTTATCGGATCATAAAAACCCATTTTCCGAAGATCTCTTCCTTCTCTTCGGGATCGACCATCAATTGCAACGATTCGATAAACGGCTCATTGGGATAGATATAGATGAAGAATACCCCCCCCCTAGAAACGTATAAGAAGTTTTATCCTCCTACGGCTCGAGAAAAAAATGGTTAGAAATGATAGTTATGTCTATGTATAAAATTAGAATGCAAAATAGATCTATAAAATAATCAAATCAATTATAGATTTAAGTCCTTCTTTTTTTTGTTTCTTTTTAAAAAGAAACAAAAAAGCATCCGTACTCTCATAACTCAAGTTGGATAAGTTTCAAAGCCCAAACGAAAATCTTAGGCATTTCCTTTTTTGAGCGGTCTCAAGCCCCTTTCCGTTTTTGTTTGTCTCGTTTTGAATCGAATCGATTCTTTTCTTTTATTTTTCATTCTGATCGAATTGTTGGAGAAAATTGAAAATGGTATTTCCTTGTTCCAGGATCCTTTATCTTTGCTTTAAATCATTGGGTTTAGACATTACTTCGGTGATCTTTAATATTTTTTTTTAGTTTTAAATTTTGAAAAAAAAAAGGGCAGCAACACACGCCTTTTTGATTTCTTTCTATCAAACACTCAGATGAATAATTGATTCCTACGGGATAAACTTTTGATGAAAAAAGTTTTCCCAATTCCAACAAAATTTACCCTTGCTTTTGTTTTGGATTTTTAAATTGATCGAATCTGATCCTTTCGATTTGTATATCAAAATTTACTTACGAAGTTTTTCCAACTTATTGATTGATATTAACCCTAGATCCTTGCCCCTGAGAAATGAAGAAATCCTTTTACTCGAGCTCCATCCTGTCCTAGTTACATTACCACCCACCAAAAGTTGGGGATTCTAATAGAACAGAAGAAAGAATGTCGAGCGAAGAGCCCATTCATATAAAATAAAAATGGTGGATGCAAATCCACAGCGGATCGTGTCCTTCAAGTCGCACGTTGCTTTCTACCACATCGTTTCAAACGAAGTTTTACCATAACATTTCTCTAGTTTGGAACTGGTATGTAATTGATTCCATTATGGAATCATGAATAGTCATTGCTTAAGTCTAGACACAGTCTTTTTCCTTGTAGATGAAGGGAATATTTAGGTTGTTAGTCTTTCATTCGGAATCCGGAAATAAAAGATCAAATCAGAATAAAAAAAAGGGCGATTTCCACATCCATCAGATTAGACTGAACAATTTTTGTTGGAAGTAATTAGATATATTGTATGTTAATTATTTAATAGTAAGGTAAGGGCTCACAAATCTTAAAAAAAGCGAAAGAACACTATCTCTGAAATCGAAGGATCGCAATCCATGTATATAAGCCTTTCCTAAAATTTTAGGTATTTTGTCTTGGGCTTCAGATTCCATAATCGTTACCCAAATTTAAAATAATGTAAAATGGAAATGGGCTATATGAATCACCCCCGTCTCAATTGTTATTCCCGAGATTTACAATTATTGATTTATTCATTAAATAAAGCCCAAGACAAAAAAACGACTCAAAATTTGAGGAAAGGGTCAAAAAAAAATCCATTCCATGTGGAACAGGATTATTGGACCGACACGGATATTTCAATCGGTATCTTTCATTGCTCCCTAACTCTTATCTACTCTCACCCCTAACTCTTATCTACTCTCACCCCGAATTCTTATTCTTTCCGCGGTGCGGGGATGCTGAATCCTAAAAAAAAAGATCTTATTTGACGGGATGGTCGATCATTTTGTATAGATACAAAGACAAAAAGGCCCAGATTAAGTCATTGTTTCCTTCGAAATTTTTTTATTCTGTCCGGCCTGGGACGGAAGGATTCGAACCCCCGAATACCGGGACCAAAACCCGTTGCCTTACCACTTGGCCACGCCCCATTTCTATTTATATTGGTACTAATAAACAGTAGTATTGGGATTGGTTGTTCGTCAATTCCAGTCCAAGCCCTAAAATTCGATTATTGTTTTAGGTTAGGATTGTGACACGCGTAGGTGTAAAAAAAAAATTTAATTTATTGATCATTACATAGAATTTAATTAAGATATTGTATGAAAGTATGATTTCTTCAATTCTCACACGAGAATAGAAGGGTTTTGGTTTTGATTGGTTCGGTTCCAAGAAGTATTTTTTTGTCTAACTTACTTTCTTTTCTTCCTTTTTATCTTATATCAATAAGATATTAATAACTCAATCAAAATTCAATTATCTCCAAAAAAGGTTTGTTATGCTTAATATCTTTCGTTTAATGTATATCTGTCTTAATTCTGCCCTTTATTCGAGTAGTTTTTTATTCGCCAAATTGCCCGAGGCCTACGCTTTTTTGAATCCAATTGTAGATGTTATGCCAGTAATACCTGTTCTATTTTTTCTCTTAGCCTTTGTTTGGCAAGCTGCTGTAAGTTTTCGATGAGACCTTTAATATTGGGCTAGACAATTTCATGATTTATCCGAGTTAGAGAAAAAAATTATCAAAATTGATAAGATCAGATGAGTCTTACACTATGAACGAACCCCCGCCTCAATTTAAACAGCGAAATTCCACGATCTAGTTTGATCCCTCCATTTGTTATTTGTTGATTATGACCCCTTTTCACTGATTCACTGAAACCATATTAGAACCAACCACAATATTGAATTTGAATTGTGTGAATTTCTGAAAACTCCTTTCTATTTATAGAATCGAAATTCTAAAAAAAAACTTCATTTCTTGATGTCAAAATCGTATATGTAGTATAAAAATAGAGAATCTATGCTTTTTTTTCCTTTTACCCCAAAAAATTATTTGGAGATTGTGTAATGCTTACTCTCAAACTCTTTGTTTACACCATAGTGATATTCTTTGTTTCTCTCTTCATCTTCGGATTCCTGTCTAATGATCCAGGGCGTAATCCCGGACGCGAAGAATAAAAAAAAGAAGGAGTTGCTTGCTTTAGTCGTATAAATGTTCTTAAGGTTTTCTCAATTCCACATCTGTTACTATTAAAAAAAAGGAAAAGTGTTCGCTAAAAAAGATACGAAACGATCGACTGAAACGGAAAGAGAGGGATTCGAACCCTCGGTACAAATAACTCGTACACCGGATTAGCAATCCGACGCTTTAATCCACTCAGCCATCTCTCCTAATTGAAAAAAAAAATTACTATGTTACATTACACAAAAAATAATGCTTGAAAAAAGACCGCCTTTACTTTATTTTATATCTTTCCTTTCTATATTCTCGATATTATCGAGAATATAGAAAGTAAATTGATTATATAGCTGATAGAAAATATAGCTTATAGAATATCTTTTTTTTATTGTCTTGTGTATTCTATTATCTAAATAGAAATAGATCTAACTTTTATCAACAATTCCATTTCTATCATTTATAGAAAATTCAAAGACAGAGAGCATTTGAAAGAGATAAAATAGAAAAAACTAAAGAAAAGAATATCCTTTTAATTTCGTTCAACGAGGCCCTTTTTATTTCCACTTCGACGGCCTGGCCTGGTCAGTACCCAGCCGGGCCCTTTTTTCTGTTCTAATGAACCATACCATAAACAAAAATTATTTATTTTGATTTGATTTGAAAACCCCAAAATGAAACTTGTTATTGTGTTCAAAGAACAAGAAAAAGAAGTACTATTTCCATTCCTATGATGATAGAGAATTAGAATCAAAGTGTCATTTCTTATTATTCTTTCGTTTCTTTTTTTTTATCTCCATTTCGTTGACTTTTACTGGAAAAAATACTGAAAAAAAAAATGAAAAATGGAACTAGGGATTTTTTCACAATCCACTTCCTTTGGTATTAGGACTTAAGTTGTTTTGTCGAGCCATATCTGTCAAAATTCGTCCAAAAAAGAGTTTGTTTGTTTTTTTTTTTAGGAAAGGAATTTTTAAATTTAGTTATTTAAACGAAATAACTCCTCCCTTCCTAATTGCATTAGGACCCCTGACAAAGACGTCAACGTTCTAATTTTGAATTTGCATTTCATGATTATTTTTAATTTCTGTTCTATCTTGATTACATCCGATTCTCTTGTTCGACAAAAGTTCCTTTTTATACAATAATCCCATTGTAGCGGGTATAGTTTAGTGGTAAAAGTGCGATTCGTTCAATTAATACCCTTAAGAGTTAAGGGGTCCTTCAGTTTCATTTATATTCCAATCAAAAACTTTATTTCGTAAAAGGATTAAAGTTGAATCCTTTCACTCTAAAAGGAAAATAAAAAATTCGGGGAAAAATATCCGTTCTCGTGATTTGTATCCAAGGATCAATTCAAAATTGAAAATTTGGATTATGAAATTGCGAAACATAATTTTGTTTTTGAATTGGATCAATACTTCCAATTTTTGAAGTTTAAGTAAAGGATCCATGGATAAAGATAGAAAAGTCTACTAGTTCGAATCGTAACTAAATCTTCAATTTTGGTTTTTTATAGGTTAGGTTAGATTGAAGCAAAATAGCTATTAAATGATAACTTTAGTTTACTAAAGACATCAACTTAAATTTATATTCGATTTTTTTATTTTCATTTTAGCTCGGGGGAAACAAAAAACTTTTCCTAAGGATTCTCTCAAATCGAAATAAAGAACGGAGTAACTAGAAAGATTGGGGTTGTTATAATCCCACCCTTCTAGAGGGATCATCTAGAAAGCGAATTGTTTTGAATTCATTCAGACAAAAAAAGATGACATAGATGTTATGGATCGAATTTTTTTATTTTGCTTCCGGCTTCTGTCTGGGAATATATCCATCGTCCATAAAGGAGCCGAATGACCCCAAAGTTTCATGTTCGGTTTTGAAGTAGCGGCGTTATAAAGTCTGAATCGACGTCGACTATAACCCCTAGCCTTCCAAGCTAACGATGCGGGTTCGATTCCCGCTACCCGCTCCATATTCTAATTCTATCAATTAGAATATTCAATTTGGCGATGCATTAAT